ATAATTGGGACTAGGGTCTCGAATTTATTAATAGAAGTATCTATTAGAAATGAATTCTCTAGCATTTGAATCCTTACCACCGAAGTGTTTAGTCGTACACTTGAAAGATAGCCCAGAAAATAGAAGGAATGATTGTATAATTGGTTTATATGGATCCTGTCCGGTAGAGACCACAAGTAAAAATGACATTGCCAAAAATGGACAAGGTGAGATTTCCATTTCTTCATCAGAAGATGAGTCCCCTTTGAAGCCAGAATGGATTTTCCTTGATATCTGACATAATGCATGAAAGGGTCCTTGAACAACCATAGGGTCTTCTGAAAATCATTACGAAGCACTACTACAAGATGTTCTATTTTTCCATAGAAATGTGTTCGCTCAAGAAAAGTTCCAGAGGATGTTGATCGTAAATGAGAAGATTTTTTATGGAGAAACACTAATACGGATTCACATTCATATACATGAGAATTATATAGTAACAAGAAGAATCTTTGATTCTCTTTTGAAAAAAGAGAAATGGATTTCTTTGGAGTAATGAGACTATTCGAATTACGATACTCGTGGAGAAAGAATCGCAATAAATGCAAAGAGGGGGCATCTTGTATCCAGCAGTGAAGGGTTTGAACCAAGATTTCCAGATGGATGGGATGAGGTATTAGTATATCTGACACATGATTTAAATGTGATAATTTGTCCTCGAAAAAGGGAAATATTGAATGAATAGATCGTAAATTATGAGATTTTGCTATTTCTTTTTCTTCTAGGGAAGATACTAATCGCAGCGAGAATGGAATTTCCATAATGACTGCAAAACCCTCTGATACCATTTGAAAATAAAAATTCTTGTTGTGTCCAACGAATCTATTTTCGTTGGAATCATTAACCGAAAGAATCAAATGATTCTGTTGATGCATTCGAGTAATTAAACGTTTCACAATTAGTGAACTGGATTTATTGTCATAACCGAAATTTTCCATAGGTTCGTAAAAAATCGATCCATTTAAACCATGATCATGAGCAAGTGCGTAGATATACTCCTGAAATAGAAGCGGATATAGGAAGTGTTGTTGCCTAGATCTATCTATTTCTAAATATCCTTGTAATTCCTCCATTTGAAATTATACAAAGGCACGGGGGATTTCTTGGGTTATCAAATGATACATAGTGCGATACGGTCAGAACAGGGTATATAGTAAGAAAAGAATAGATACCCCGGGGACGGGGAGTCCAATGAACGGATCCTCTCTCTTTCCATCCAATTTGTTTGTGTTCGTTATAGTTACAAGAGATGGTTAGAAATCCTTTATTTTTGCAACCCGATCGCTCTTTTGACTTTGGAAGAAATTCTCTTTATCAGTATACCGTTTCTTCTACACATTCGTCTCCACTCCATAATAGAGAAAGAATAGTTAATAGTTAGGATTCATGAAAAAAAAAGGAATCGATGATCCACTCACAGGAGAACCCTTTCCCGCATCAGGCACTAATCTATTTTTAACGTCTAATTAGATCGGGTAATCATTCGAATTATGAACCGAGCTCGTTGCTTTTGGTTTCCTTATAATTGGAGCCATTAGGGCTCTATCCATTTATTCACTCGACCAAACTGTGAATTGATTTGGTACCGTTCCAAGAATCAAAACAAGATTTTCTACCGACCCAGGAAGTATTCTCAGAGTTCTCCATTGATACGACATGCTGTTTTTTCCATTCATTCCCTTTCAGGATCAGTCGTGGTCTTACAAACCATACCAATGGTATGGACGAATCTGTTGCTTCATCCAAATGTGTAAAAGATCCTAGCCGCACTTAAAAGCCGAGTACTCTACCGTTGAGTTAGCAACCCGTATAAATATGGTGTGTAGATACGATCGGAATAAAAAAAAAATAAATAAAGAGATTGGATTGCCCTAACCCATCAAAACATTGAACTAGCAACAAATCTAAAAGAAACATTTGATGATCAATTATGAACATCAAAATGTTCAGATCAGATTCAAATACAACGGATTCACGGATAAATATAGATAGATGTAAAAATTTGTGGACTCTCCTGTTTTGATCATTTTTTTTTCTTAAGAAGATACTTCTTGTGTCACAGTGAATCCGGCGAACCTAGTGAAGTAAAGAAACAAACTTATGGGACGTAGATAAATAGATCTATTTATCCACGATCGAATTATATTTGATCGATACACCATTGTCAATATAAATTGAATTTTGAGAAAAAAAAAAATGAAATAAAGAAAATAAAGACTTGTGTTGGATTGGCACTACATAGATAAGAAATGAAGTGTGTGGGGGGGAATAAATAAAGAAGAAGTAGGAAAAAAATCTCTGGTTTTCAATAGAAGTACAAACAATAGCAAGATTGATCCCTTATTTATTCGTAGAGTCCCAACGAAAACCATATGATTGATGGCAATCCCCTCAATTGCCAGTTATTTCACTCAATCTTTTTTTTTCTATTTCATAAATTTTATTTCGTTTGATTAATTCGAAGTTCCTTAAATACTTCCGCCTTCTTTGAAATATCATGAACAGTTCCTGTAGGTTGAGCGCCTTTTTCAAGGAAATATAGAATAGCAGGAACATTTGAATAAGTTTGGTTCTTTATCGGATCGTAAAAACCCACTTTACGAAGATCTCTTCCTTCTCTTCGGGATCGAACATCAATTGCAACGATTCGATAGATGGCTCATTGGGATAGATATAGATGAACAATGCCCCCCCTAGAAACGTATAGGAGGTTTTCTCCTCGTACGGCTCGAGAAAGAATGATTCGAATTTATGTATTGTATATAGTGGCAAATGGATCCATAAAATCATCAATTAGATTAGGATTTGAGTCGTTTTTTTTTTGGAAGGAATAAAAAAAAAAAGAAATCTCATTCGTACTCATAACTCAAGTTGGGTAATTCTCAAAGAGCTCGAAGGGAAATCCTTAGACATTTATTGAGCCGTCTCTAACCTCTTTTGTTTGTCTCGTCTAGAATCGATTTTCCTTTCTCATTCTGATCTAGTTATTGAGACAATTGAAAATGGCGTTTCCTTGTTCCGGTATCCTTTATCTTTGCTTTGAATCATTGGGTTTAGACATTACTTCGGTGATCCTTAATTGTTTCAAAATGGCAGCAACATACCTTTTGTTCTTTCTATTGAAGAATCATACAAATGGTTGATTCCCCTGTGATACACTTTTGATCGAAATAGTTTTACCAATTCCGACAAATTTTCCTTTTTTTGCTTTTTTATTTGAAACTTGTTCGAATTTGCGATTTCTATATCGAAGATATACTTACGAAGTTGTTCCAACTTATTGACTGGCACTAACCCTAGATCCTTCCCTCTGATAAATGAATCAAGAATTTATGCTCGAGCTCCATCATGTACTATTTACAACCCCCCCAAATGGGGTCCTGGTGGCACAGAACAAACTATGTCGAGCCAAGAGCATCTTCATTGATATATAAAAAAATGGTGGATGCAAGAATCCACAGCCGATCATGTCCTTCAAGTCGCACGTTGCTTTCTACCACATCGTTTCAAACGAAGTTTTACCATAACATTCCTCTAATTTGGACCGGTATGGAATTGATTCAATATGGAATCATGAATAGTCATTGGCTCCATCGGTGCATAGTAGTCCATACTTTATTTTTATATATGTATGAATAGGTATTTCTCTGGGGAAATCTCAGCAAAAAGCCAAATTAACCCATATTCTGTTATAGGAATGAAACACATTTATAAAAAACACGAAGAAATGAGTTGCTTAACACTTATTTATTTACATCTACATCTTCAACATATTGTTATATTGTTCGGGACGATCAATCATGAAAGATCCAATTCCAATTCTTTCTCGAACAACTAAACTAAAGACGAGTCTTTAATTCGATTACCAATACTGGAACAAAATAAAATGAGTCATTAACCAAATAAGCTATTCTAATGACCCGGAAAAGTCGCAAGTGACTCGATAGGATAGATTCACCAATCTCACACTTCTTCGAATAGCGAGGAGGTAAGGAATCATAAAAAATAAAATGGTTTCAAGAATTTCCTACTTCGACATCATTATCATTACTATAAATAAGTTTTCCTGTAAAGACTGAATTTCATTTGATCTCTAAATCAATCAAATCAACAAGTCGGCACAATCACAACGAGTAACTAAAAAGTTTAGCAGATATCTCATTGATTAAAGAGACGCGAATTCGATCATCATAAGAGAAATCCATGTTTCTTTTCCAATTGAATCATCAATGATTTAAATCAGATGGATGGGTCGAGAAAAAAATCCAATTTAGTTGTTTTCATGGGGATGGATAGAAAAGAGCTCATGGAAGATAAGATTAAGGTCGCTATTCTTTCATCTGATTGAGAAAATCCAAATCGTAGGAGTATGACCTTTCCGTATCGATCAGATACACCGAACAATTGTCACCGGGGGTCATCGTGTATATTTAAGAGATCACAAATCTTTTTCACCGAAACCGAAATACCGGTGTCACTGAAATAGAACAATAAAACTACATATGGGCATGGTTCATTTTCTACGGATTTTGCTTTATTTCAGATTCAGAAATTTTTCCATTTCCATAAAGATAAACTAAAGTGAATGGAATCTATGAATCCCCCCCACCCATCGTTACATTGATTTCCAATTATTCATTGGAGCCTGATGCAAAATAAAAGCAATTAAGTCCAAAGAAAATACATCTGTTCCGTATTGAACTTTATTGTTTGTTAATGAGATCCGGATGACACAGATATTGATTGAAATTGATACCTTCCTTTGCTAATTAACTCGTATCTACACGAATTCTATGGGGATCATGAATCATACTCAAAGCCAATCAAAAAAAGATCCTCTTATGGGATGCTATACCATCTTGTATAGGTACAAAGCCGAATGGGTCCAGATTAATTCGTTGTTTCTATTTTCTTTTTATTTTGCCCCACCCCAGCCTTAGGAGCTTTAATCCCAGTGATGGAATTAGTACCAAGAACTCCTCCTGTTTAGAATTCAGGATCCACATAAAATTAGTCATTTACCCCTATTTACTTTACCTTTCTTCCGCATGTCGACTCAGAATGCATCATGTGGGAATCCAAATTTGATAAATAGGGTGGTTTCTCTAAATGACTAACTAACTTCAATATGAATATGAGCGGGGGGGAGACGGGCATACGCTGAATGGCCACCCAATCTTTTTTTTTTTTTGAATGGAACTTTGATCTTTGTTCCCATCCTACCTATATCAAAAAAAGATTTATTTCCATCCACGTGTCATTGACACTCGATTCTGTTTGTGAGAAACAGAAACAGGATCGAAAGGTAGGATATGATTCTTCTCTGAATCATTAGAAATCAGAAAGAAAGATTGGATCACATTGTATCCAACATTACACTCTTAAACAGAGGATTGTTAAAGAAAAGAGCACAATCTTTGTTCTGATAGAATCGGTCTGGGACGGAAGGATTCGAACCTCCGAGTAACGGGACCAAAACCCGTTGCCTTACCGCTTGGCCACGCCCCATTGAGATTTCTATTTGACACTAATAACACTAATATGGATATTGGTTGTTCGTCAATTCCAGCCCCAATATCTATGGAATAGGTTGTTGCTAGGATTCGACACGTGTAGATGTAGAATCAAAAGAAATTCATTGATCATTATCTATAATTCAATTAAGATATTGTATGAAAGTATGATTCCTTCTATTCTCATTTGAGAATTGAAGGATTTTTGATTGGGGGAGTTCAAAGAAAAAGAAGGATTTTTTGTTTGGCCTATCTTCTCTTCTTTCTTCATTTTTCCCCAACTCACTAATAATGAAAGTCTCCACAAGAGCGAAATTTTTGTTATGCTTAATATCTTTAGTTTGATCTGTATCTGTATTAATTCTGCCCTTCATTCGAGTAGCTTTTTCTTCGCCAAATTACCCGAGGCTTATGCTTTTTTCAATCCAATCGTAGATGTTATGCCAGTCATACCTGTACTCTTTTTTCTCTTAGCCCTTGTTTGGCAAGCTGCTGTAAGTTTTCGATGAGATCTTTAATACTGTCCTAGAAACATTCATGATTGATTCGGAAAAATTCTATTCTAACAATTGATAAGATCAGATAAGTCTTACATTATGAACTCTCGATTCAAACATTGAAATTCTTTTGGATAGCCGCGATGAATCTGGATCACCTCATTTTCTCATTCTGACTTTCCGGAGGTCAAAGACCTTATGTATGGTCCCTCACAATACCTAATTGTGGGTATGAAAGATCATTTTGGTAACGAAGGAATCAGAATCTTATTACAAATGAATTCCTGCAAATTCCTTTCTTTTCTAGAAACCACTCCATTTCTTGGTGTCAAAATGGGATATGTGGTACAAAAATAGAGAATCTATTCCCTTATTTCCCCCAAAAATGATCTTGGAGATTGTGTAATGCTTACTCTCAAACTCTTCGTTTACACAGTAGTGATATTCTTTGTTTCTCTCTTCATCTTCGGATTCCTATCTAATGATCCAGGACGTAATCCTGGACGCGAGGAATAAAATAAAAAAATCAGAAGTTTTTCGTTGCTTGATTTCTGAATTTTCTTATGATTTTCTCTATTCCATACATTTAACTAAGATAACAAGGGCTCGAGATTTTTTCGAATTCGAAAGATAACTCTCAAGTGATCAGAGGGAACGGAGAGAGAGGGATTCGAACCCTCGGTACGAATAACTCGTACAACGGATTAGCAATCCGTCGCTTTAGTCCACTCAGCCATCTCTCCCAATTACAAAAGGATAATTCATATGTGACGCGTGAAGTAAAGATTGATAAAAGTCTTTCTTTATCTTTCTTTTCTTTATTCTATATATATACGAATTTTATCAGCAATTGCATTTAGATAAGGATTCGAAACAGATATCTCCAATAGAAAGAGTACCTCTTTGATTTCGTACGAAAGGTTCTTTTATTCCCCCGGCCTGGCCAGTACCTATACCTAGCCAGGCCATTCCTTGTTTTGTTCCAATGAATCATAGATCAAATGATTTATCTGATTTGAAAACGAAAATACTTGTTATTGAAGCAGCAAGAAGGGCTATTTCCATTCCTATGACAGGAGTGTCATTTCTTATTATTCTTTGTTTTTCCTTTTATCGATTGACTTACTTTACTGGAATAAAAAAAAATGGAGCTATGGATTCTTGCACAATTCAACTTATTTTTATGTTCCGACTTCAATGGCTCTTTCGGGCCGGGACTGTCAGTAACGATTCCCCCAGCAAAAGAAAAGATATAACTTGTTATTTAAATGAACCTTCTTCTCCTATTTCATTAAGTCCCCCGTCGGAACACGTCAGCACTCACTCCAATTTTCATGATTCTGATCCTATCTTGATTACGTCTCACTCCCTTGTTCGACAAATGGTCCATTCGTATACAATAATCATATTGTAGCGGGTATAGTTTAGTGGTAAAAGTGTGATTCGTTCTA